TGGTATTAGAGTTCGAATGAAAACCACGCGATTGCAGGTAATGCCATAATTTTTTATTTTGTGAGGATCAATCAAATAAGGTTTTCCAAAATATTATAAAAAAACAATGATAAATAGATATTAATATGAATAGAGCAAGAAAAGAAGGAAATAAAAAAACATAGTATAGAAAAGATATCCAAAATGATATAGAAATCACTATCCTACCCTTAGTTTTTATTTCCTTAATTTCTTAATTTAATTAATTGTATTTCGTTTGATTAGGGTAAAGTTCCTTAAAAACCTCTGCTTTTTTTAAAATATCCTGAACAGTTCCTGTAGGCTGAGCGCCTTTTTCAAGGAAATAGAGAATCGCGGGAACGTTTAAATAAGTTTGATTCTTGATCGGATCATAAAAACCCACTTTCCGAAGATCTCTTCCTTCTCTTCGGGATCGAACATCAATTGCAACGATTCGGTAGACGGCTCATCGGGATAGATGTAGATGAAAAAGAACCCCCCCTAGAACCGTATAGGAAGTTTTCTCCTCGTACGGCTCGAGAAAAAAATGATTAGAAGTTTTGTCTATGGATAAAATTAGAATAAATAGAAAAGGAATCCGTAAAATAAATGAGTCTATAATTTAACTCATAGTCATTTTTTTAGCTTCCTGAAAAAAATCATTTGTACTCATAACTCAAGTTCAATAATTCTCAAATATCTTAAAGAAAAATCTTTAAGATATTTTTTTATTGAGTGGTCTTTAACCCCCCCTTTTTTGTCTCGTTTAAAATCTATTTTTATTCTTTATTCGGATCGGTGAGACAATTGAAGTGGTGTTTCCTTGTTCTGGGATCCTTTATCTTTGTTTTAAATCATTAGGTTTAGACATTACTTCGGTGCTTCTTAATCCTTTCAAAATGGTAGCAACATACCTCTTTTGTGATTTCTTTCTATCAAAGAATCATACGGTTGATTCGTGCGCGATACACTGTGGATCGAAAAAGTTTTAGCCCTTCCAACAAAAATTTTTTTAATTGAAAATTTGCTCGAATCAGATCCTTTCGATTTCTATATCGAAGATATACTTACGAAGTTGTTCCAATTTATTGATTGGCATTAACCCTAGATCGTTGCCCCTGAGAAATTAATAAATACTTTCTACCCGAGCTCCATCATGCACTATTTACATTACAACCCAATAAAAAAAGAGGGGTTCTAGTAGAATAGAACAAACGACGTCGAGCCAAGAGCACTTTCATTCCTATATAAAATGGTGGATGTAAGAATAAGAATCCACGCCGGATCGTGTCCTTCAAGTCGCACGTTGCTTTCTACCACATCGTTTTAAACGAAGTTTTACCATAACATTCCTCTAATTTGGAACCAGTATGGAATTGATTCAATTATGGAATCATGAATAGTCATTGGTTCGCTCGGTACATAGACATAGTCATTTATATTTTTTCTTATCTATCTACCTTATCTATCTACATAGATAATAAAGATTTTTCTGAAGAAATATTAGCAAGACCCCGGCTTTTTTTGTATGAATGGAACATTTTTCTATAAATATCGATCTCAAAAAAATATCTAACAGAAATATCCAGAAATCTAATCTAAATATAGAAATAACATAACTAACAGAAATCACAGGAATAAATAAATTATATTTGACTCTTCCTAGTGACTCAATAAGATAGACTGACCCATTTCCAACTTCCCCAAGATTCAATCCATAAGGAATCATTACAAATCCTGCTACTTGAAAAAGTTTCCTACTTCTGCATCATTATTTGAATCAAGTTTTGCAGTAAAGACTCCATTTTATTATCATAAGAAAGAAAAATATTTTCGAATGGAATTGTCAATGATGTAAAGCAAATAAGCTAAATAGATCGAACAATAAAAAGAAATATTATTGTTAAATATTTCAATTTTAATATTTTAGGGATGCTAATTATTTTTAACAAAAATAGAAAGACTATTGTGACTGAAATAGGATAACAATACATACCTATAAGCTAAGCACTTCCTCGTTTTATATGTATTTTCATATTTTGTTTAGCCTTAGATTAAGTAATCTTTCTGGAACTGTGATCTATGTCTCATCTTATCTTTATCTGAATCAGAAAAGGTTTCAGTTATCAGTTACTTTTGCATTTGCATGTCATTTGAACTCGATTTAGTTCAGTTTGTGAAAAACTTAGATATGATTCCGAAAAGAATCATTCAAAATTGAAAAAAGAAAGAGGAATAATATTCTATCCAATATTAGATATTAGACCTTTAAACAGAACCTTGTTGAACAAAAAAGAAGTATTCAGATACAACGGATATGCTCTGGGACGGAAGGATTCGAACCTCCGAATAGCGGGATCAAAACCCGTTGCCTTACCACTTGGCTACGCCCCATTTATACTTTTATTGGACACTAATACTAATAAAGAATAATATTGGTATTAAGTGTTCGTCAATTCCAGCCCAAACTATCTATAGACTATAGAAAATATTTATTCTTTATAGAATCTATTATAGATTCGTGCTAGGATTTTGACATGTGTATATCTAGAATTCAACTGAATTTATTGATCATTACATATAATTCAATTAAGATATTGTATGAAAGTATGATTTCTTCTATTCTCCTTTGAGAATTGGAGGATTTTTGATTGAACGGAAAAAGAAAAGAAGGATTTTTTTGTCTACCCTACTTTCTTTATTTTTCCTTATATCAATAACTCAATCAAAATGCAATTATCTCGACGAAAAAAATGTCTGTTATGCTTAATATCTTTAGTTTGATCTGTCTTAATTCTGCCCTTTATCCGAGTAGTCTTTTCTTCGCCAAATTGCCCGAAGCCTATGCTTTTTTGAATCCAATCGTAGATGTTATGCCAGTCATACCCCTGTTCTTTTTTCTTTTAGCCTTTGTTTGGCAAGCTGCTGTAAGTTTTCGATAAGAGCTTTAATACTATCCTAGAAAATTCATGATTTATTCGATAAAATTTATAACAATTGATAAGATCAAATAAGTCTGACAGTATGAACCTTCTATTCAAACAGTGAAATTATCGGATAGCCGCGAGAAACCCGGCTCGCCGCATTTCCCGATTTTCATCCTTTTTATGGTGAAATACCTTATTAGCTTAGGGTCCCTTACAATAGCTAATTATGGGTATGAAAGTAATTTGTGGTAATTAAAGACTCTTATTATATTACAAATTGAAATGAAATTTCATTTCAACTTCATTATGAATTTCTGAACATTCTTTTCTATTTCTATAATTTTTTTCTTGGTGTCAAAATAGGATATGTGATATAAAAATGTAGGATCTATTATCTTTTCTCGTTTTTCTTTTTCAAAAAATGATCTTGGAGGTTGTGTAATGCTTACTCTCAAACTTTTCGTTTACACAGTAGTAATATTCTTTGTTTCTCTCTTCATCTTTGGATTCCTATCCAATGATCCAGGACGTAATCCAGGACGTGAAGAATAAAATAAAAATTTAGTTTTTCTTGCTTGATTTTACAATTTTCTTTCAATTTTATTTTAGCTATTCCACACGTTTAACTAGGAAAAAATAAAAAGGGGGTTTGCGAAAATTGAAAGAAAAAAATAGAAAGTCATCAACGGAAACGGAAAGAGAGGGATTCGAACCCTCGGTACGAATAACTCGTACAACGGATTAGCAATCCGCCGCTTTCGTCCACTCAGCCATCTCTCCCAATTGAAAAAGATAATTACTATGTTACATTACACATCAAGTAAGGATTAAAGAAAGTATTTCTTTCACATTCTTTATCGTTATTATATAATTAGCAATTCCATTTAGATGCTCGAAAGATCCAAATAGAAAGATAAATAAAGAAGACTTTCTTGCTTTTATTTTGTTCGAGGTGCCTTTTGGACCTGGCCCGGTCAATACCCAGCCGGGCCTTTTTTTGTTCCAACGAATTCCCTTTATTTATAGGCAACATACTCTAAATACTTGGTATCTGTGTAACAATTTCCGTTCTGGGGTTTACATATACTTCTAATTTTTGTTATAATGGAAATGGAGAATGGTTTTTGATTCAAAAGAATCAATAGAATCAATTAAGGATGTATCCATTTGTATTTTCTTATGTCATTAGGCAAACCAAATTTGATATTCAAATCTAAGAATAATTCACGAATTCTAAGTCAACGAATAGTTAATGGTTCCTTTTTGTCATAAATTTTAGCTTTTTTGAGTCAAAATATAATTTGATTTTTAAATAGAAAAGTGAGTGGAAGTTTTTCGGCATTGTGTGTTTTGAGATACTATACAATCAATCAAATCAAAGGGGTAAATAAAACACAATCAAAAGGGGAAAAAGGGTTTCTTTTATAATTTTTTTATATTTAAGGATGAAAAAGGGGATGCAAGTACAATAAACTAAAGTTTAGTAATCCAACGGTAATTTTTTATCCTGTTGTGTATCGTTTTGGCGGCATGGCCGAGTGGTAAGGCGGGGGACTGCAAATCCTTTTTCCCCAGTTCAAATCCGGGTGCCGCCTCATCAACAAATGAATAGAAATATCTTATTCTGCTCTGCTGATATAACTAAACCTAATTTTCCCCAGCAGAACAGAATAAGGGGACTGTTGATACTTGTTTGATTCTAAACATCTGTTCTGGTAATTTTGTAAAAGATTGGAAATCTTTGAATATAAAAAGATTATAAAGGTCGAAGCAAGACTTTCCGATTCCCTTCTACTGCTAATGTAATGTATACTCATTGGGTCTTGAATTACATTGGATAGCCGGGGGATAATTCAACTACTAGTTAGGGAATTTCTATACTGTAACATATATAGACTCGTGAGAATCTCTAAGTCTTCAGGCATTCAATCACTATTAGATTGAGATTGCATAGATTTTTTATAGAAAAGAAAAAGTGAAAAAAAAAAAAATCATTTTTTTTAACCCCTCGTCAAGAGTATAATATACTATCAACTCCTTCAGATAGACAATCGCGAAGGGGTACGAATTATATCAAATATCAATATCAAATAGGAAATAAAAGTATGTAATAGATAGCAATTGATCTATTTTTACTTTGAAGGGCAAGAAAAAAAGGAAAAGGCTCTCTTATTTTATTACTGGACGTTCTATTCCATTAGTAACATTCCTTTGTAGTGTCATTGTGTATTTTACTTGTGTTTAGTCTTTCCCCATTAGAAATCATATAGGAATTTTTGAAATGGGTTTATTTGATTGGTTCATCAATAGTGTTTGGTCAGAATCCCTTTTTGACTCTGGACCATTCATTCTACTATTATTAGTGAGCAATAATGGAATAATTCTATCATAGAGATAAGGGACATAATTCACATGGATATAGTAAGTCTCGCTTGGGCTGCTTTAATGGTAGTCTTTACATTTTCCCTTTCACTCGTAGTATGGGGAAGAAGTGGACTTTAAAAGCACTCCTAATTTAGTTGAGGAATGAAACGCTATCAATTCTTTTATAGATCGTTCCGTAACGCATTTTTTATTTGAATTGAAATAATTTTGAAATAAAAATATCTTCATTTCGAAATTCCATTGGATTCTAGTGGAGAAATTTATTCTATAACAGTAAAACGATTATTTCAGATTCATCGGAATAAATAGATGTATCAAAGAAATAGAATTGGGTCCTACGTCAATTCTATATATGGATTAATAACTACATATATTGAAGATAGAAGATAATAGAGTATACCAACTCTATTTACAACTTTATACACTACTATAACATAACACTACTAGATAGTATGGTAAGTAAGAAATTTATTTCTTACTTACCATACTCTCGGATCTCATAGAATACCGCGGATTATAGCCCCTTGATTTCATTTAAGACGCAAAAATAGAATACTTTTCATTTGATTTCTTCAACTATTGATAAGAATTCAGAAGTCAAGTTTCATTTAAAGTAATTAATTGTTTTGACTAACTGTTTTTACGTAAATTATAAGTAGAAAAGCAGTAGGAACTAAAATGAACAGTGCAGTAGCAATAAATGCAAGAATATTTACTTCCATAATCTCATCGTTTTTTTATTTCACAATAACTCGGGATTTAATCCCATAGAGATGATAAATCTTTCACCTGTCAATTCAATGAATGCATTACCTATCGATGATCTTGAATCGGATCAATATCATGAATAACAATATCTGAGCTATTAAATTAATTCGTCGTCGAGAATTGAATAGTATAACATACGAAGATCTTTTATCCATACCGAATCCAAGATTGGATTCCCGGACCAATAAAAAACTCCTTTATTTATCCTTATTTTCTCTTCTTTCTTTTTAGGTCTTCCTTGTAGAACCATCAAATGAAGTATCATCTAACCACACGTCTGTTTCCATTAACTACAAAACCCCAACAAACAATACAAGCGAAGTGGAAAAAGAGAGGAATTAGGTTCTAAATTTTAATGATCCAATTTTCTTTGGAAGACAAAGAAGTATGAGAAAAATGAGTCGCGGGAGAAAAATGGAATATTCTATCAACTTCACTATTTTAGTTATTTTCATTTTTGTTTAGGGTTTGTTCTTTCTTCGACAGAATCCTGAAAAAAAGAGGGGAAACCCCTTCGGAATTCAATTATGCTCCCCTTCTTTCACAGAAAATAAAGAAGAAAATAAAGAGGCGAATTGATGTACTTATTGGATCCGTCGGGACTGACGGGGCTCGAACCCGTAACGTCCGCCTTGACAGGGCGGTGCTCTAGCCTATTGAACTACAATCCCAGGGAAATAAGAAGAGATCTAGCAGAAAATTTGGATAGGTATTTCTTAAGAACAAGAGGGTTCTACCATCTGATAGTAGGTTGCCAAATTGTTGGGCCGAGCTGGATTTGAACCAGCGTAGACATATTGTCAACGAATTTACAGTCCGTCCCCATTAACCACTCGGGCATCGACCCAACGCCTAATTCATTTTAGACGTTCCATAATCAACTTCCTTTCATCTCCCAGGCAGACTTGACAAATAAATATAAATATCAAATGATATAAAATATGAAGTCCTTCTAAGTAGACTAATAGAAGGATTTGACAAACAGGGATCATTTGATATAATCCCACTCCTACTCCTATAGTCTTCCTATAGTCTTGAGTGTTGTTACACCCCCAGAGGGAGTTGAACCCTCGTTTTCTCCGTGAAAGAGAGAGGTCGTAACCACTGGACCATAGGGGCCTATGGCCACCTTGATTCAGAAATAAACTAGAAACAGAAATACTAGGTCCCGAGGGCCAACCACCCTTAGGAAATAAAAAAGCAATATAAACACATATAGTAGAATCTTTATCTCTATCATTCACAAAGCTGGGTTGGATCCCCAAGATCCTTTCCTTCGCATTGGATTTTAGTTGCTTTACCAAAATATTATTTGGCCGGTCAAATTGTTCAAATTCACCTAAGCCATATGAAATTATATTGAGCCCTAAGTCATACGTCAATTGACGACAGGAGGACAATAAAAGAAGAGAGAAGACGC